TGTTTCACAATTTAATGAATCTTCCACTTATTTGATGGGATGGTTAAGAGATTATCTATGGTTAAATTCTTCACAACTTATCAATGGATATAATCCTTTTGGTATGAATAGTTTATCAGTCTGGGCATGGATGTTCTTATTTGGACATCTTGTTTGGGCTACCGGATTTATGTTCTTAATTTCTTGGCGTGGATATTGGCAGGAATTGATTGAGACTTTAACATGGGCTCATGAACGTACACCTTTGGCTAACCTGATTCGATGGAGAGATAAACCGGTGGCTCTTTCCATTGTGCAAGCAAGATTGGTTGGATTAGCCCATTTTTCTGTAGGTTATATATTTACTTATGCAGCTTTTTTGATTGCCTCCACATCAGGCAAATTTGGTTAATTCTTGTTTTTTATGTTTCAATGGGTTGTGTCTTCGATAATCTCATTTTTTTTCGATGAAGAAGGGGTCCGCCTTCTTTTATTTATACATCTAGGATCTGACTTGTATCATTAATACTAACTAATAGGAAATAAATAAATCATTATGGCAAGGAAAAGTTTGCTTCATAGGCAGAAGAAAAGAAAAAAATTGGAACAGAAATATTATTTTATTCGTCGCTCCTCAAAAAAAGAAATAAGCAAAGTTCCCTCATTGAGTGACAAATGGAAAATTCATGGAAAGTTACAATCCTCACCACGTAATAGTGCACCCACGCGTCTTCATCGACGTTGTTTTTCGACTGGAAGGTCGCGGGCTAACTATCGAGACTTTGGGCTATCTGGACACATACTTCGTGAAATGATTCATGCGTGTTTGTTTCCTGGGGCAACAGGGTCCAGTTGGTAAAAATTGAAATATTTCTTTTTATTTTTATGATCGTCGATCGGACTCCTTACCATTCTGTATAAATAGAATAACTTATTTATACAGATATGGTAGGGTCACGTTGTTTGTTCATTAGTTCCCAATTTCGCTTTTCATCTTCAGCGCGGGGTAGAGCAGTTTGGTAGCTCGTAAGGCTCATAACCTTGAGGTCGCGGGTTCAAATCCCGTCTCCGCAACAGTTTTGTGTAAAACAAAAAATTGGGTACGACTTTACCGAATTTTTAATGTTAATTTTATGAAAATTTCACTCTGGGCGGATAGCGGGAATCGAACCCGCGACTTCTCCTTGGCAAAGAGAAATTTTACCATTTAACCATATCCGCATCTTTTTTTCCTTCTTGATATAAAATAAAAATGAATATGAAATGCATTGATCAATAATAAGAATAAGTTTAATAACCCCCCTCCAATTTTTATTTGTACTTTCTTTATATTTATTGAATTTTAATGTGTCTCACAGCCCGAAAGAAAGGGGGGCCTTTCGTTTTTTGTATAGAATAAAATAGGTTCAAGAGATGAAAGAATTAAGGATACCCACCAGAAAAACTAAACCAATCCATAATGATGTACCGGAAAATACAACATTTTTGTTACTTGACCAACCGTCGGAAGAAGCAAATACAACAGGTACACTAATCAACAAGATTGATGAAGTAACAATTAATGCAAAAACAGCTAATTGGAAAGCAATAGTCATGCTTCTAATCCTCCAAACTATCAACAAATCTAAGCATTTGATCTCTTTACGAAGTACCAAAAAAAATTTTACTAAAATGTACATGTAGGGATTTTACCATCAATTGATTGACTCTATTTTAGATGATTTTAGATGAATATATAAACCGCCTTTTTTTTAACACTTTATTCAGACATGAGGAGTCTAGGTAATTATGTTTTTTTACTTCATACGTGGGTTCATACATATTACATATATTAATAGAATTAATATAATATATTAAGATGATATCTTTTCAATACAGAGTTAGGGTATAAACTCATATATGTTCTACTGGGAATAAAAAAACTAGCCCTTGGAGAGATGGCTGAGTGGTTGATAGCTCCGGTCTTGAAAACCGGTATAGGTCTGAATAAAGAACTATCGGGGGTTCGAATCCCTCTCTCTCCTTTTACTCGTTCAAATTGAGTTTTATTGGTTTTGTTGGGTCCGTTAGCATAAAATAAAAAAGAATAGCTCGACTAGGTGAGATAGTCGAGCTAGAAAAAACTAGATTCGATATAAAATAAATAAAAAAAGGAATCGCTTTGAATTAAAATTCAAAGTATTTTCTCACTCACTATAGATGATAAAAAAACGTATTCCTACTTCAAGTCTACCAATTAATTAAGAGGGGTCATAGAAAGAACAGGCTCAAAATCACGATCTATTCCTTTTTCAAATCCTGCTGCAGCTGCGCGAGCTCTCCCCGCGTGCCACAAATGACCTACGAATAGAAAGAATCCTAGAACAAAATGAGAAGTAGCTAACCAACTTCTAGGAGAAACATAATTAACTGCATTGATCTCGGTAGCTACACCACCTACAGAATTTAAAGAACCTAAGGGGGCATGAGTCATATATTCCGCGGAACGCCGTTCTTGCCAAGGTTGTATGTCTTTTTTTAG